ATCCTCGCCTTAAACGTATCTTGATGCCTGAAAGTTGGATAGGCTGGCCCTTACGTAAAGACTATATTACGCCCAATTTCTATGAGATTCAAGATGCTCATTGATTGAGATTGAAATGAAATCTCATTCAATGAGCATCTTGGCATTCTCCTTCTAGATGAAACATAGTAACTGGACTTTAATTCGTATTGTGGAGGGGCTAAAATAAAAAAAGAAAAAGAGGCTCTCATTGCTATTCCCCAATCGGGAAGATATCATATAATATACATTTCATATGAGCAGAAACAATAGGATGACTCAAAAGAATTCTGCACCATGAACTTTGTACCGCGCACATCACTTAGTGGGGACCCCAGAAAGTAACTTGAGCAAGAGTGACAAAAAAATATGAAATTTGAAAGAAAAGACAGAAGAGACAAAATGAAGAAATGCAAAATGAGAAGAATCGGAGTTTATTTGTACTGTGTCTGAAATACATCCTTTCTATTCCTATCCTTCCACTCTTTGATTGAATCCTTTTAGCTCATTTTTTTTTGAGCTATTAGATTTGAGATATATACGAAAATCTAACATACTTTTGGAATAAGAAAAGTATGAACAGAGAGGAAAAAAATAAAAATGAAAAAGAAAGTAAAGAATATCTATCCCGATCCGTCTCAATGAATTAATTTCATTTGTATGAGGTATGAATATCTATCCGATACATTATTCACGTGTCAGGAACCAGATTTGAACTGGTGACACGAGGATTTTCAGTCCTCTGCTCTACCAACTGAGCTATCCCGACCATTTCCTGTGCATCATCCTAGCAGAGTACTTATATCTATGTCAATGAAAAGAACTAAAAAAGAAAATCTTAACAAATTGGACCTAGCCCCTGAATTTCTTAGATCTTCAAAAAGAAGACTTTCTTTGTAAATGTAAGGAAAAATATATGGACTATGAATGATTCAATAACGGAGATTCCTTGAACATATATGTTCATATCGTACTATACAAAACAAATGAGATTGGATTGGAAGAAGATACGAGGATTTCTATTCGGATCCATTTGTGAAAGAACAGAGTGAATGAAATGAGAAAGATATTTCATTTTGTTTGAGCTGAGCCACTGATGAAAAAAAAAGAAAGAGGATGAGGATAAATAAAGAGCGAGGAAGTAAAATGGGCTTTTTATTGGGGATAGAGGGACTTGAACCCTCACGATTTGAAAATTCGACGGATTTTCCTCTTACTATAAATTTCATTGTTGTCGGTATTGACATGTAAAATGGGACTCTCTCTTTATTCTCGTCCGATTAATCTTCAAAAGATCTATCAAACTCTGGAATGAATCATTTGATCACTGAATATTTGAATTCGATTCTTTTTTCAACTTCAATTGGAATTGATTCACAATAACTCTTCAATTTTTCATAGATTTTTTGATCTCTATCATTCTAATTAATATAGAATAGAAATAGAAGATTTCTATTTTCATATATAGAGATACAGAATAGGATTCCATATCCATATAAGATTTGGGTTGTGATTAATCGTTTGCTATGTCAGTATGTATACGTACGTATTAGGTATATAAGATTATCCTTTCTGTCATTTCGATAGAAGGATTTTAGCTACTAACGTAACGTAGTAAATTTCATTCGTTAGAACAGCTTCCATTGAGTCTCTGCACCTATCCCTTTTTATTATCATTTTCCATCTCTCAAAACAAAGATTTGGCTCAGGATTGCCCATTTTTAGTTCCAGGGTTTCTCTGAATTTGGAAGTTACCACTTAGCAGGTTTCCATACCAAGGCTCAATCCAATCAAGTCCGTAGCGTCTACCAATTTCGCCATATCCCCTTTCCTTTGAGACAAAGGATCCAGTTGTAATTACATCCACCTCTTTTCATTGATCTTGGCCCTATTGAATTCATTAGGTAATGATTCCTATATCGAAAAAGTGTATGCTGCTATTTTCTTTTTTTGCCCACCCTCTATTCTATATTCTATCATTTCATCTCTATTGGATGAACCCTATTTGTTTCAATATGAAATGATTCTATCATTGATGTATCCGCAATTCAATATGGATAGATATATCCCACATATATATATGCCTTTCCTCCTCCTTCATTTTTACAGTGCGGTTTGGAATAGTGGAACGGTCGATATTCATTCTTTTTTTTTTCATTTCGAATTCTAATATCATTGATATATTGATATTTTATTTCATATATATGAATATGGAATTGAATTTCTATTTCTATTTAGATATCTAATTTCTTTATATCTAAATAGTTTTCTTTTCTATTTTCTAAATAGAATCAATAAATGAAATAAAAAAAGAAGAAGAATCACTAGGTAATAGCTAAGATCCGATAGTTTCCTGTATTCCTATACACTATTGCTCTTATATCCGCCCGCTTAGCTCAGAGGTTAGAGCATCGCATTTGTAATGCGATGGTCATCGGTTCGATTCCGATAGCCGGCTCTTTTTCTTTATCGATTTTTTTAT